TCTATAACATAGGAAATATTATCAAATAATATTTTGGATGTAAATGTTTGATATTTAAAAATTTTTACATCAGTATAACACGCCTTGAAGGACTTGAACCCTCGACATTAGGTTTTGGAGACCTACGTTCTACCAACTGAACTAAAGACGCTTTTAGTAATTGTTGTTACCAATCCTTAAATAGACTGTCTAGTCTATGAATGACTTAAAAAATTTAGCCACCCATAAAGGTATGGCTAAATTTAGACAGGTGCTGATGCAATTTTTGTTGTTAGCATACGAGATTGATTTAATCTACTCGAGTTTTGTAATTCTTCTATCTTTATCTTTGATTTTAATTGTAACTGTTTTATGTCATTAAGAAATTGATTTATATTTCCACGTTCTTTAGTTTTTGAAAAGTTTAAATGGTTTTCAATAAAAGTTAATTTCTGGTCTTTATCTAATTTGTAACCGGAAGTGTCGAGTGATTTAGTTAATATGTCTAATTTTCTAATCCGAATTTTCGTATTTGTCTGCTTAGAATAATTTACTAAAATAAGAAGTTTGCTAGTTAAGCTTAATTCATTAAAAAGAGTAATAGAATGAGACATATAGGTTTGAAAAATTAGATTTATATATTTTTTAATATTTTATGAAAATTTTTCTAAAAATGTACTTATTAGAAACATAATAAATAGCACAAATTTATGAATATACCTATTCTTAGAAGACAACATATCTTTCATTCATATATTCAATTAACAATTGGGTTATATTTAATTTTTAAATAATTATGTATTGGTTTTTTAGTAAATTTATTTAGTATTAATTTTACTAGTAGTATTTTACTTAATGTGGTAAAAATTAAAACAAAAGGTTCAATACCAAAAGCTTTAGGCGGATGTGGCGAAATTGGTAGCCGCGCTGGACTTAGAATCCAGTGGGTCACTCCATGAGAGTTCGAGTCTCTCCATCCGCATTAAACTAAAGACTTTAAATTTTAGTTTCTTTATTATTAAAAAGTAAAAAGACTTGCTGGTGTAGCTCAACTGGTAGAGCAACTGACTTGTAATCAGTAGGTTAAGGGTTCAAGTCCCTTCACTAGCTTTTGATCATTTAATTAAAGTTTCTAATACAATCTTTCTGGTTAATATTAAGACATATAATCAATTTGTGATATCATAGAAAATAGAGTTAGTCTATGTAAAAAATCTATAAATCTAATTCTAATTAATACTTTGAAGAGATAGAAAGTAGTGTATAATAAGTAATGTTTTAGTACTAGTCATAAATTTATTCTTTATGATTAAAAAATCTCTAAAAAGTATTTAATAATCTAATTTAGATTAAAAATATGAAATTACTAAAAAAGATTTTCTAAAACAGTTTATAATAAAAAATATTATCTAAAAAATTTATATTTCGATATTTATTTGTTAAAACAAATTCTTTTGTAGTTCAATAACAAGGTTCTTCGTCATGACAGAAATTTTTCTTGCTAAATTACCAGATGTTTTTGCAGCTTATAGCCCTCTAGTAGATATTTTACCTGTTATTCCTATTTTATTTTTACTGTTAGCTTTCGTATGGCAAGCTGTAATAGGATTTAGATAAAATAAAACGTCTTAACGTTTTCTTAAAATACGCATAAACTTATATTATGATTGAACCTCTTTTATTTGGAATTGTTTTAGGATTGATTGTTGTTACTATAATAGGTCTTTTCGTGTCTGCATATTTTCAATACAGACGTGGACAGGCGTAAATCGAGTTTAGATCAGCCTCCCAGGGATCATAAATTCTACCCACCTCTGGGAGCGCTGTATTTTTTTTTATTTTAATCAGTTTACCAACTAGATTTTTGAACTCCTGGTAAAAGTCCTTGATTAGCCATTTCTCGCACCATATGACGGCAAAGTCCAAAATCACGAAAAACAGCCTTACCTCGTCCAGTCTTCCAACAGCGATTTATTAATCTTGTTTTTGAACTATCTCGCGGTAATTTTTGTAATTTAATATGCAAATCCATTTTAGCTTTAAAAGAAGTTGCTTCTTTTAATTCATTTTTCAACTTTTGTCTAAGCTCATAGTATCGACGTACTAAATCTTCACGTCGAATTTGTCTTTTAATGACACTAATTTTAGCCATAAAACTAACCTTTTTTTTATTTTAAGTTTTACCAAGGAGCTAAAAAGCTCCTTGATATAAATATTAATAACCTAACTTACCAATTGTTGATGCAATCACAAAGGCTGCATAGGTAAATATATAACCAACAGAGAAATGTGCTAGACCTACAAGTCGTGCTTGTACAATCGAAAGAGCAACTGGTTTGTCTTTCCAGCGTACTAAGTTTGCTAAAGGTGTACGTTCATGAGCCCATACAATTGTCTCGATTAACTCTTGCCAATAACCACGCCAAGAAATTAAGAACATGAAACCTGTTGCCCATACTAAATGACCAAATAGGAACATCCACGCCCAAACAGAAAGTGAATTCATACCGAATGGATTATATCCATTAATTAATGGTGAAGAATTAAGCCATAAATAGTCTCTTAACCACCCCATTAAATAACTTGATGATTCATTAAATTGAACTTGATTTCCTTGCCATAAAGTTAAATGTTTCCAATGCCAATAGAATGTTACCCATCCAATTGTATTTAACATCCAGAACATAGCTAAATAGAAAGCATCCCAAGCAGAAATATCACAAGTACCACCACGACCAGGTCCATCACATGGGAAGCTATAACCAAAATCTTTTTTATCTGGCATTAACTTTGAACCACGTGCATCTAATGCACCTTTTACTAAAATAAGTGTAGTTGTATGAAGACCTAAAGCAATAGCATGATGAACTAAGAAATCACCTGGACCAATTGGTAAAAATAATGAATTTTTACCATCATTTACTGCACTTAACCATCCTGGAAGCCATAATTGGCTACTTGCTACACTAGCTGAACTATCGTTAGATGCTAATAATAAATCAAAATTATATAAAGTTTTACCTGAAGCTGCCTGAATCCATTCTGCAAATAAAGGTTCCACAAGAATTTGTTTTTCAGGTTGACCAAAAGCAACTACAACATCATTATGGACATATATTCCTAGTGTGTGGAATCCTAAAAATAAACTTACCCAACTTAAATGTGAAATAATGGCTTCTTTGTGCTCTAACATTCTTGCAAGAACATTGAGTTGGCCATTTTTACTATTAACAGCAGGATCATAATCACGAACAAAGAATATAGCTCCATGTGCAAATGCTCCTACCATAAGGAATCCAGCTATATATTGGTGATGAGTATATAATGCTGCTTGTGTTGGGAAGTTATTAGCTAAATATGCATACGGAGGCAGTGCATAAATATGTTGAGCTGTTAATGATGTTACAACACCTAATGCTGCTAAAGCCAAGCCTAGTTGGAAATGTAATGAATTTGTAATTGTTTCATACAATCCAATGTGGCCTATGCCTAAACGTCCTGCTGGTGGTCTATGAGCCTCAAGAATAAGCTTCATTTGATGACCAATTAGCCAATTAGTTCTGTACATGTGCCCAGCAACTATAAATAAGACTGCAATTGCTAAATGATGATGTGCAATATCTGTTAACCACAGAGATTTTGTTTGAGGATGGAAACCACCTAGGAATGTTAAAATAGCACTTCCAGAACCTTCATTTGAACCAAATATGTGCGCTGATGTATCTGGATTTTGAGCATAAAGTTTCCAGTTTCCGCTAAAGAATGGAGTTAACCCTGCTGGATGTGGTAAAACTGTTAAGAAATTATCCCATCCTACGTGTGTCCCGCGAGATTCTGGAATAGCAACGTGTACTAAATGTCCTGTCCAAGCTAATGAGCTAAAACCAAATAAACCAGATAAGTGATGATTTAGACGATATTCATTGGCTTTAAACCAATCTAAGCTTGGCTTAAAAGATGGTTGAAGATGTAACCAACCAGCAAATAAAAGCACACTAGAAAGTACAATTAGGAAGAATGCACCTTGGTAAAGATCATTATTTGTTCGTAAACCAATAGTGTACCACCATTCATATACACCTGACAAAGCTAAATTAGCAGGACTTGATGTTTTTAAGAATGCTTTATAGGCTGCTTGACCAAAGTGAGGATCCCAGATTGCGTGAGCAATTGGTCTAACTTTAAGTGGATTTAAAACCCATGCTTCAAAATTACCTTGCCATGCAACATGGAAAAGATTTCCTGCTGTCCATAAAAAGATAATTGCAATATGACCAAAATGCGATGCAAAAATTTTTTGATAAAGTTTTGATTCCGTCATTGCATCATGACTTTCGAAGTCATGAGCTGTAGCTATCCCATACCATATTCGTCTCGTTGATGGATCTTCAGCTAAAGCTTTACTAAACTTTGGAAATTTATATACCATATATTATATTTTTCTCCTTTTCTAGGTTAGCCAACAGAAATGATCCGTGCTAGGAAGAATGACCAAGTTGTTCCTATACCACCAAGTAAATAATGTGCAAGTCCTACAGCACGACCTTGTGTAATACTTAAAGCACGTGGTTGAATTGATGGAGCAACTTTTAACTTATTATGAGCCCATACAATAGACTCTATAAGCTCTTGCCAATAACCTCTTCCACTAAATAAGAACATTAAGCTAAATGCCCAAATAAAATGAGCACCTAAGAAAATTAATCCATAAGCAGAAAGCGGCGATCCATAAGATTGAACTACTTGAGCGGCTTGTGACCATAAAAAGTCTCTTAACCAACCATTTATAGTAATTGAACTTTGCGCAAAGTTTCCACCAGTAATATGCGAAACTGCTCCAGTTGGTGAAACAGTACCCCATACATCAGATTGCATTTTCCAGCTAAAGTGGAAAATTACTACAGATATAGAGTTATACATCCAGAATAATCCAAGAAAGACGTGATCCCAAGCAGATACTTGACACGTACCGCCACGGCCAGGTCCATCACATGGGAATCGGAAACCTAGGTTCGCTTTATCTGGTATTAGACGAGAATTTCGTGAATATAAAACACCTTTTAATAAAATTAGTACAGTTACATGAATTGTGAAAGCATGAATATGGTGAACTAGAAAATCTGCTGTTCCTAAAGGAATAGGAGCTATGGCAATTTTTGATCCCACACTAATAACATCTCCTCCAAAAGCATAACTTACTGTTGTAAGTGCATTAGGTGCTGTACTTCCAGGTGCTAATGTATGAAGGTTTTGAATAAATTGAGCAAATATTGGTTTTAAGGCAATTGCATTGTCTGAGAATAAATCTTGCGAACGGCCTAATGCTCTCATTGTATCGTTATGGATATAAAGTCCAAACGAATGAAGACCTAAGAATATTGATACCCAGTTAAGATGTGAAATAATTGCATCACGATGTCTTATTACACGGTCTACAAGGTTGTTGTAGTTATTAGCTGCATTATAATCTCGAACGAAGAATATAGCAGCATGTGCAGCACCACCAACAATACAAAAACCACCTATCCATACATGGTGTGTAAATAAAGATAATTGTGTTGGATAGTCAATAGCAATATAAGGATATGGTGGCATAGCATACATATGATGTGCTACTATAATACTTAAAGAGCCAAATAATGCCAGGTTAATTGCTAATTGTGCATGCCAAGAAGTTGTTAGAATTTCATACAGTCCTTTGTGACCTTCGCCTGTAAATGGACCTTTATGAGCTTCTAGAATAGTTTTGATACTATGACCTAAAAACCAATTGGTTTTGTACATGTGTCCAGCAACTATAAATAAGACTGCAATTGCCACATGATGATGCGCAGTATCTGTTAACCATAAACCACCTGTAACAGGATTTAATCCACCTTTGAAAGTTAAGAAGTCAGCATATTCACCCCAATTTAAAGTGAAGAAAGGAGTTAATCCTTTGCTGAAACTAGGATATAATTGAGAAATTAACTGACGATTTAATAAAAATTCATAAGGTAATGGGATTTCTTCAGGACTAACACCAAGGTCTAATAACTTGTTAATTGGTAATGCAACATGAATTTGATGACCTGCCCAAGAAAGTGAACCAAGTCCTAAAAGACCTGCTAAGTGATGGTTCAACATTGATTCTACGTTTTGGAACCATTCTAATTTAGGTGCTGCTTTATGATAATGGTACCAACCTGCGAAAAGCATTAAGAATGAAGCAACTAAACCACCTAAAGCTGTCCAATAAAGTTCTACTTCACTTGTGATACCTTCAGCTCTCCATAATTGGAAAAATCCTGATGTAATTTGTATACCTTGGAAATTTCCACCTACATCAGCATTTAATACTTCTTGTCCTACTATTGGCCATACAATTTGGGCACTTGGACGAGTTGATGTTGGATTTGTTAACCATGCAGAATAGTTTGAAAAGTATGCTCCATGGAAATGCATACCACTTAACCAAAGAAAAATTACAGCTAACTGTCCAAAATGAGCACTAAATATCTTTCTTGAGATATCTTGTAGTGAGTTTGTTTGAATATCAAAATCGTGAGCATCGGCGTGAAGGTTCCAAATCCAAGTAGTTGTCTTAGGACCTTTAGCTAGAGCTCTAGAAAATTGACCTGGTTTAGCCCACTTTTCAAAGCTTGTTTCTACTGTATTAAAATCCACTATTGTGGACTTTCGAGTTGTACTCATGTTCGTTTGTGGGGGGAAATCAAAACAAAATGGTAAGATAAAGTGGAACCCTTTCTTAGGTTTCCCACAGAGGATGAAATGCTCCCTCACGATCCCAGTAGGGGAAGGAGTTTTCGTCCTCGATTTCAAATTTAAACTAGATGTGTAAGCAAAAGGTTTACACAACTACTTAATCCCAACCTTTTTCAGATTGTGATAATACATAATTTGCGACATCTTCGATATCGCTATCATCTAATCGACCACCAAATGCTGGCATAGCATTTTTTCCATTTGTCACTTGGTATGTAATAGCATCAACACTATTCATACCATTTGCCTCTAAAGCTTCTTTCTTTAGAGTTTTTTCAGGGATGATTACGTTATTACCGCCAGCGTGACAGGCTGAACAGTTTGCACTAAAAATGCGTTCGCCATTTTCAATATCAGCAGCTACTGAAACTGTTGAGAATAGGAATGGAACGAAAAGACTAAGAGAAAGATATCTTAGAGGATTTAGTTTCATGGGTTCTCCTGAGGAATCATTTGAATTAATAATAAATTTTCCCACCGCCCCATTTTTCTGAACTGATTTTGGGTTGGATTAAGATATGGCCAGCAATAGCTTCAAGGTCTTCTTCACTAAGTGATCTCATTCTTGGGAAGATATCAGCACTTTTAATACTTGGATGGATTTCAGCAATTGATTCTAGACCATCATAAGTTGTAGGGTCTTTCATGTAGTTTACAAGTGCTTCAACATTGTCACGTGATGGTGTGGCAAGACTTAGTGACTCAAGATCTAAGCCTACGTTTGGATTTGTTTTAGTAAGACCACCAACATGACATTGTCCGCAAGATGCGTTAAATAGACGCTTTCCACGTTTAACTTGTTCAGGACTTAAAGTAGTTTGATTCCCCTTCGCATCAGCGCGAACGGTACGTGTTGCTTCATCTAATTCAATTGCAACAGATGGAAGTGCAGGTAAAAGACAAAGCAAAATAGAAAGGGCAAAACGGGGTTTGATCATACGAATTATTTAAGGGTAAATGTTACCCCAGGGAAAACCAAGAAAAGAAAGTTAGGATGTAGGAGCTACAATCATACCATGATTTCGGGCTTGTATTTCCTCTCTAAGACCTGGTGGAAGAACTAAAACCTGAGGAATACCAGGATCACTATCTTCTAGGTCGACCAGGAAACTACTTCCAAATTCAATTTCATTTTCAACATGTAAAAGTTTTTCAGCAATAGGATCTTCAACCCATTTACTGATAGCACGTCTTAGTGGTCGTGCACCATACATAGAGTTAAAACCTTCTTGACGAACTGTAGTTAATAATCTACCTGTTACTAAAAGGTGAAAACCTTTACGTTCAAGCCGTTCATCTATTTCGTCTAGGAGTATAAAGGCAATTGTACTTATATGGTCACGTGAAAGAGGATGGAAGATTACGATGTCATCTAACCTATTAAGAAACTCAGGTCTAAATTTCGACCCTAAGGTCTGTGTGACTAGTTTCTTAAGCATAACTTCTTCCTCAGGTGTTCTAGTCGGCTTTTGTGCACAGAACTCAAGAATAGTTTGTGATCCTAAGTTAGATGTTAGAATTATAAGTGTATTTTGGAAAGAAACAGTTCTTCCTGTTGAATCAGATAAAATTCCATCATCTAAAATTTGTAATAAGACATTATACACGTCAGGATGTGCTTTTTCGATTTCATCAAACAATACTATAGAGTAAGGACGACTACGTACTGCATCAGTTAGCTGTCCACCCTCTTCGAATCCTACATATCCTGGAGGAGATCCTATTAATCGAGCAACAGTATGCTTTTCCATATATTCAGACATATCTAGCCGAATAAGTGCTTTCTGAGATCCAAAAAGATATTCAGCTAATTGTTTAGTTAGCTCAGTCTTTCCTACACCTGTCGGACCACAAAGTAAAAAGCTTCCAATTGGACGCTTAGGATTTCGTAAGCCAGCAGCATATCGTCTTAACGATTTTGCTACTACAGCTATAGCATGATCTTGACCAATAATACGATTACCAAGATCTTTTTCTAAATGTAAAAAACGTTCGGCTTGGTCACGAGTCAAATTAGTTGCAGGTAAACCTGTCCATAGCGCAACGACTTCAGCTACATCTGAAGCTTTTACTACTAATTTTCCTCCTACCGTATAAATTACATCATCATCTTCTGTGGGAGGTAGGTTTTGCTTGGCAGTTATAATGTTCATGTTTTTTTCAAGGGCCATATCAAAAGTCAAAATAAAGTTGCAGACAGTTTGGTAAGCTTCCAAAGCTTTCGTCTGTATCTGTATACTAGTCGTGCTGAAAACAGTGTAAACATTCGGCAATTGATGTCTATGTATTTGCCAAGGTTGGATTCGTTTTCCCATGATGGGTTTCCTTTTTGGTAATGGTTTCAAGATTTATTTTTAAGTCACATTTATTTAGATTCTTAACTGTGAAAAATTTTAATTTATTATTGCCAAACTGTCAACTCTCTTTATTTTGGACAAAAAAAAATAGCAAACATTTATTTAACACTTGACAAAACACTACTATCATAAGTATTGTATGAATTGTGGAGTTTCTCCAATACATAAAATAAAACAGCTTAGTAACTTTTAAAAAGGTCCTAACTAAGTTGAAAAGAAAAAAGAACTAGGAAATACTACGGAGAGTTTGATCCTGGCTCAGGATGAACGCTGGCGGTATGCCTTACACATGCAAGTCGAACGGAAATTAGCTTCGGTTAATTTTAGTGGCGGACGGGTGAGTAACACGTGAGAATTTGCCTTTAGGAGGGGGATAACGAGTGGAAACATTCGCTAAAACCCCATATGCCCACGGGTGAAAAAGAGGAAACTCTGCCTGAAGAGAAGCTCGCGGCTGATTAGCTAGTTGGTAGGGTAATGGCCTACCAAGGCGACGATCAGTAGCTGGTCTGAGAGGACGATCAGCCACACTGGAACTGAGACACGGTCCAGACTCCTACGGGAGGCAGCAGTGAGGAATTTTCTGCAATGGGCGAAAGCCTGACAGAGCAATACCGCGTGAGGGATGAAGACTTACTGAGTTGTAAACCTCGGTGCCTTAAGGAAGAAGATCTGACGGTACTTAAGGTGGAAAGCATCGGCTAACTCCGTGCCAGCAGCCGCGGTAAGACGGGGGATGCAAGTGTTATCCGGAATCACTGGGCGTAAAGCGTCTGCAGGTGGTTTCCTAAGTCCACTGTTAAACCTTGAGGCTCAACCTCAAATCTGCATTGGAAACTAGGAGACTTGAGTATAGTAAGGGTAGAGGGAATTTCCAGTGGAGCGGTGAAATGCGTAGATATTGGAAAGAACACCGATGGCGAAGGCACTCTACTGGGCTATTACTGACACTCAGAGACGAAAGCTAGGGGAGCAAATGGGATTAGATACCCCAGTAGTCCTAGCCGTAAACGATGGATACTCGATGTTGGACGTATCGACCCGTTCAGTATCTTAGCTAACGCGTTAAGTATCCCGCCTGGGAAGTACGCTCGCAAGAGTGAAACTCAAAGGAATTGACGGGGGCCCGCACAAGCGGTGGAGGATGTGGTTTAATTCGATGCAACGCGAAGAACCTTACCAGGGTTTGATAGAAGTGTTGGTCTCCTGAAAGGGAGCCCTTATTCCGCTTCTACAGGTGGTGCATGGCTGTCGTCAGCTCGTGTCGTGAGATGTTGGGTTAAGTCCCGCAACGAGCGCAACCCTTATTTTTAGTTCATTTGTCTAAAAAGACTGCCGGTGACAAACCGGAGGAAGGTGAGGACGACGTCAAGTCATCATGCCCCTTACACCCTGGGCTACACACGTCCTACAATGGGTAAGACAATAAGTTGCCAGTCTGCGAGGACGAGCTAATCTTTGAAACTTACTCCAAGTACAGATTGCAGGCTGCAACTCGCCTGCATGAAGGTGGAATCGCTAGTAATCGCTGGTCAGCTACACAGCGGTGAATCCGTTCCCGGGCCTTGTACACACCGCCCGTCACACCATGGGAGCTGCTTGTACCCGAAGTCGTTATCCTAACCGCAAGGAAGGAGATGCCGAAGGTAAAAGTAGTGACCGAGGTGAAGTCGTAACAAGGTAGCCGTACCGGAAGGTGCGGCTGGATGACCTCCTTTAACAAGAATGGGATGTACCCATCTTTAGGTCGATTAGGACCAAACATAGGTAGGGCTATTAGCTCAGTTGGTTAGAGCACACCCCTGATAAGGGTGAGGTCCCTGGTTCAAGTCCAGGATAGCCCAGCTGGGGATATA